TGATAAATATACCAGAAATAATTCGAATAAATAGCAATCTCTGACAACTCATCCTCTTTAATCTGCTTGGACCCGCTCCAATACCCATAGGAAAATCCCCAGTCATATTCAGCGTACCTGTCCCTGCAATCAAATAGATTGTCCCAAGGGCCCCATATTCTAGGAGCCCAAGTTATGCTATTGAAAATTCGTTCCTCTAGCAGTTCCGGTTTGACCATTCCGTTCCCTTTTTCAAACTCCACTTCTTTTCATATAGCAATCCCTGATCAAAGAGAGAACAATATCCATTTCAAAACATTTCTAACGGATTCCTTGGTTCGGACCGACGAAGTAATGGCACTCGATTATTATCAACCCGACTGCAATCTTTTTCTGTCGGTAAGGATTGCACCAGAGCACCTTCTACTTCTAATAGGCCATGAACTATAGATAGAGAAGAATCATTCTGAGCGAGTCCATAAGAAGCGACCCACTTTTTCATCGGTTCCGGGGGAAGACCAAAGATCTTGCGCGACCGGTCCGCCAGAAAAACTCAAAAGAGAAAGAAGTCTCGTTAATCTCTTCATGCTCGTTCCAAGTTCGAAGTACCGTTTGGCCAAAGAAAAACCCGCTTCCTGACACGATTGCCTCTTTATATAGATAGATATAGGATCTATGGGGTTATTACTTAGAAGTCTATTTTGTACAAGAGCCCCTCTTATCTGATAGAAAAAGGTCCCATGATCCCGAGCCGGTCTTATCTTGGCTCGCAAACCCCAAGTTTGTCTATGAAGAGCTAATCTAATTGTATTAGTTTCTATAATGGATTTCTTATGTGGAATACTAATGGATAGGGCCTCGTTGCTAAGTGCTACAAGATCTAGTGCACTGGAACTCGTGGTTATGGACCCGAATCCTTTAGTATGGAACATTGTCTTTTCCAAGTAAAAACCCCTAGTATATGAAAGAATGCGAAGGTGCTTTCGTTCTTGTGGAATAAGAAGCCCTCGTACCTTAATGAAAGGAAAATAGGAATTTTTCGTTAGGTATTTGACCAAATAGGATCGTCCAGTTCCTATAGAACCTATCACTAAAATACCCGATAGGGCTAAGCGGAACGAAAAGGGTTTTCCATGAGATGGTAAATGAAAACGATTAGCCCCACACGAGGTTTGGGAATAAGTGATTGTCTGATAATGTCAACTAGGTATCATAAGTAAATGGATCCCGGTTGTTCAATCCTTTGATAACCAAGGTCATTCTTTGCTAAAGAGAAATGATCACTATGAGTCAGACTCAATAGAATTGGATCCATTCCAAATAGCGAGAATTAGGATTCTTGATCCCTCTCAATCTCTCTTTCAATTCGAGGATCCAGAGAGGTGTTTTCATAGTCATCTCCGAATATTTTCGATTTCATTTTTCTATGATATGTCTTTCTATATGAAAATTGGTTATTTACGATGTACGATGATCCCTGTTAAGCATCCATGGCTGAATGGTTAAAGCGCCCAACTCATAATTGGTAAATTTGCGGGTTCAATTCCTGCTGGATGCACGCGAACGGGAACGTTCCATAAGTCTATTGGAACTGGCTCTCTATCCACGGAATCTCATCCATCATCCATACATAACGAATTGGTATGGTATATTCATACCATAACATAAGAACAATAAGAACTCGAATTCTTATCGATACTGGAACTCAGAGCATAGGAGGGAAAGTTGATTTATGGATGGAATCAAATACGCAGTATTTACAGAAAAGAGTCTTCGTTTATTGGGAAAGAATCAATATACTTCTAATGTCGAATCGGGATTCACTAAGACAGAAATAAAGCGTTGGGTCGAACTCTTCTTTGGTGTTAAGGTAGTAGCTGTGAATAGCCATCGACTACCCGGAAAGGGTAGAAGAATGGGACCTATTCTGGGACATACAATGCATTACAGACGTATGATCATTACCCTTCAACCGGGTTATTCTATTCCACTTCTAGATAGAGAAAAGAACTAAAGGAGAATACTTAATAATACGGCGAAACATTTATACAAAACACCTATCCCGAGCACACGCAAGGGAACCGTAGACAGGCAAGTGAAATCCAATCCACGAAATAAATTGATCCATGGACGGCACCGTTGTGGTAAAGGTCGTAATGCCAGAGGAATCATTACCGCAAGGCATAGAGGGGGAGGTCATAAGCGCCTATACCGTAAAATAGATTTTCGACGGAATCAAAAAGACATATCTGGTAGAATCGTAACCATAGAATACGACCCTAATCGAAATGCATACATTTGTCTCATACACTATGGGGATGGTGAGAAGAGATATATTTTACATCCCAGAGGGGCTATAATTGGAGATACTATTGTTTCTGGTACAAAAGTTCCTATATCAATGGGAAATGCCCTACCTTTGAGTGCGGTTTGAACTATTGATTTACGTAATTGGAAGTAACCAATTAGGTTTACGACGAAACCTAGAAATCGATCACTTATCCAATTTGACTACCTCTACGGGATAGACCTCAACAGAAAACTGTTGAGTAACGGCAGCAAGTGATTGAGTTCAGTAGTTCCTCATATAAAATTATTGACTCTAGAGATATGGTAATATGGAGAAGACAAAATTGTTTGAAGCACACACAGAACCGGAAGCGCCCCTTGTTTCAAAGAGAGGAGGACGGGTTATTCACATTTAATTTGATGGTCAGAGGCGAATTGAAAGCTAAGCAGTGGTAATTAAGACCCCCGGGTGAAAATAGGGATGTCTCCTACGTTACCCATAATATGTGGAAGTATCGACGTAATTTCATAGAGTCATTCGATCTGAATGCTACATGAAGAACATAAGCCAGATGACGGAACGCAGAGACCTAGGATGTAGAAGATCATAACATGAGCGATTCGGCAGATTTGGATTCCTTTTCTATATATCCACTCATGTGGTACTTCATCATACGATTCATATAAGATCCATCTGTCTAGAGATCGTCATATACATCTAGAAAGCCGTATGCTTTGGAAGAAGCTTGTACAGTTTGGGAAGGGGTTTTTTGAGAAAAAAGAAGAATCTACTTCAACCGATATGCCCTTAGGCACGGCCATACATAACATAGAAATCACACGTGGAAGGGGTGGGCAATTAGCTAGAGCAGCAGGTGCTGTAGCGAAACTGATTGCAAAAGAGGGTAAATCGGCCACTTTAAGATTACCATCTGGGGAGGTCCGTTTAGTATCCCAAAACTGCTTAGCAACAGTCGGACAAGTGGGTAATGTTGGGGTGAACCAAAAAAGTTTGGGTAGAGCCGGATCTAAGTGTTGGCTAGGTAAACGCCCCGTAGTAAGAGGGGTAGTTATGAACCCTGTGGACCACCCCCATGGGGGCGGTGAAGGGAAAGCCCCCATTGGTAGAAAAAAACCCACAACCCCATGGGGTTATCCTGCGCTTGGAAGAAGAACTAGGAAAAGGAAAAAATATAGTGATAGTTTTATTCTTCGTCGCCGTAAGTAAATACCTAACTAGGAATAGGGAAAATTGCATTTTTGGAATTTGCAATAATGCGATGGGCGAACGACGGGAATTGAACCCGCGCATGGTGGATTCACAATCCACTGCCTTGATCCACTTGGCTACATCCGCCCCTTATCCAGCTAAAGGATTTTCTCCTTTTTCCATTCATCATTATTCTATTTATTCTGACCCCCATACCTCGATCGAGAAAGTGGACATAGGATGCCACTCTTTAAAATGAAAAAAAGGAGTAATTAGCTGTGACACGAAAAAAAACGAATCCTTTTGTAGCTCGTCATTTATTGGCAAAAATAGAAAAGGTCAATATGAAGGAGGAGAAAGAAACAATAGTAACGTGGTCCCGGGCATCTAGCATTCTACCCGCAATGGTTGGCCATACAATCGCGATTCATAATGGAAAGGAACATATACCTATTTACATAACAAATCCTATGGTAGGTCGCAAATTGGGGGAATTCGTGCCTACTCGGCATTTCACGAGTTATGAAAGTGCAAGAAAGGATACTAAATCTCGTCGTTAACTGAATTAAGAATAGAAAGATTCAGAATAAACAAAATTAATAGGATTCAAATAAAGTAAAAGTAGGCGGGTAATAACCTTATTTATGACAAGTTTCAAATTGGTAAAGTATACCCCTAGGATAAAGAAGAAGAAGAACGGGCTAAGGAAACTCGCAAGAAAAGTTCCAACCGATCGTCTACTTAAGTTCGAACGGGTTTTCAAAGCACAAAAACGCATACATATGTCTGTTTTCAAAGCACAAAGAGTTCTTGATGAGATTCGCTGGCGTTACTACGAGGAAACCGTTATGATACTGAACCTCATGCCTTATCGAGCATCTTATCCCATCTTAAAGTTGGTTTATTCGGCAGCAGCAAATGCTACTCATTATAGGGATTTCGACAAAGCCAGTTTATTCATCACTAAAGCCGAAGTCAGTAGGAGTACTATTATGAAAAAATTAAGACCTCGGGCTCGAGGGCGTAGTTCTGCTATAAAAAAAACCATGTGTCATATAACAATTGCACTAAATATAGTAAAGAAATCTAAATAATATATCTAAATATAGTAAAGAAATCTAAATAATATATATAGTAAAGAAATCTAAATAATCTTTAAATCAATCTAAGATTTCGATTCCCAGTAAAAAAAAATAGAATAGAAAAATATGGGACAAAAAATAAATCCACTCGGTTTCAGACTTGGTACAACCCAAAATCACCATTCTTTTTGGTTCGCACAACCAAAAAATTATTCGGAAGGGCTACAGGAAGATAACAAAATACGGAATTGTATCAAGAACTATATACAAAAGAACAGGAAAAAAGGCTCGAATAGAAAAATAGAAGCAGACTCAAGTTCCGAAGTAATTACACATATAGAAATTCAAAAAGAAATTGATACAATCCACGTCATAATCCATATTGGATTCCCCAATTTATTAAAGAAAAAAGGAACAATCGAAGAATTAGAAAAAGATCTCAAAAAGGAAGTTAATTCTGTAAACCATAGACTTAATATTGCTATTGAAAAAGTTAAAGAACCTTATAGACAACCTACCATTCTTGCCGAATATATAGCTTTCCAATTAAAAAATAGAGTTTCATTCCGAAAGGCAATGAAAAAAGCCATTGAATTAACTAAAAAAGCGGATATAAAAGGAGTAAAAATAAAAATTGCAGGTCGTCTAGCAGGGAAAGAAATTGCACGTGCCGAATGCATCAAAAAAGGCAGACTTCCCCTCCAAACAATTCGCGCTAAAATTGATTATTGCTGCTATCCAATTCGAACTATCTATGGAGTATTAGGTGTAAAAATTTGGATATTCGTAGAAGAAGAATAACTAAGCTTGTCTTCCCATTCTGTCCAGTGATACAATAAAAAATAAAAAACAAGAGTCTTATTTTTCCCGAAATCTCTGAAAAAAAAAAGAAGAAATTATACCTCTTTCTATAAGATTTAATGAAAATTAAAAAATCTTTTAATTTAATATAATTGCTATGCTTAGTGTGTGACTCGTTAGTTTTTTCTTTAGGGTTAAAAATGGAGATTCAAAAAAAACATTGACTGAACCCTACTAAAAATAGAAAAAACTTAGTAATTATAGAAAATTAACTAATAACCAACCTATTGCTTCGTATTGTCGAGATCCTAACTAAGAAACAGTCACTATGTGAATAAATACATCTATCATAAATAAGTAAATAGATTCATCATATAGTTGTAGCAACTGCATTTTTTTCTCTAAAAAAGAAACCAGATTCTAGGTTGTGAAGCAAAACTAAAGGGATGTGGATAAAAGGAGGGATGATAGATAGAAGGAAGAAGAATAAGAAGGATATAGGATTCCAATATGTATGGTCTATGAATTACATCATAAAAGGCAATGTGATAAAGCATCAATATAATAAAATATTAAAAATAAGAAAGAATTCAAAATCATAACTTATTTTTTGAAACAAAAAATAAAAATTTAAAGCAATAATAAAGAGCAGCTCGGGTTAATAAAACTGAGAAAATTGACTCGGAAATAAATTTTTTGGAAGCTCCATTGCAGGATTCAAACCTAACCATTAAAGGAGAAGCTGTGGGAACGACAAAACCTATGACTGCATAGGATTTTTTTTGAAAAGAATCCTAATACTTCATTGGGTGGGATGGCGGAACAAACCAAAAAAATTGCTTTATTTGGTAAGATTCTAAATTAACAAATAAGACAGGAAAGAGTAAATATTCGCCCGCGAAATCTTTATTGGATTAGAATACTTTACCACGATTCAATAAGAGTAAAAAAGGGGGGATTCCTTAAAAAAAGAAAGCTTACATTATATAGAAATATAGCATTTGGATATATTCTATATCTTATTTCTTTACTATATATTTTTCTATTTAAAAGAAAATATTTTTCTATTTTAAGAAATTCAAAAAAAACCTAAATTTTTCTATTATATATTGATGTGTATTTATCCATAATATTTTGGAATATTATGGAATTAGAGAAATTTGCACGCTTTCTCATTTCATTCGCGAGGAGCTGGATGAGAAGAAATTCTCATGTCCAGTTTTGCAGTAGAGATGGAGCTAAGAAAAAACCATCGACTATAACCCCAAAAGAACTAGATTTCGTAAACAACATAGAGGAAGAATGAAGGGAAAATCCTGCCGAGGCAATCGTATTTGTTTTGGTAGATATGCTCTTCAAGTACTTGAACCCGCTTGGATCACAGCAAGACAGATAGAAGCAGGACGAAGAGCAATGACACGATATGCACGTCGTGGTGGAAAAATATGGGTACGTATATTTCCCGACAAACCGGTTACAATGAGACCCACAGAAACGCGTATGGGTTCAGGAAAGGGATCCCCCGAATATTGGGTAGCCGTTGTTAAACCAGGTCGAATACTTTATGAAATGAGCGGAATATCCGAAACTGTAGCTAGAGCAGCTATCTCCATAGCTGCCAGTAAAATGCCCATACGAAGTCAATTTCTTCGATTAGAGATATAGAAGGTTTTTCTTTCTGGAAAGACAATATTTATTTCATCCTTTTTTTTGCATTGAAATGAAATAACAAATTGAAATCAAAATAATATGATTCAACCTCAGACCCTTTTAAATGTAGCGGATAACAGTGGAGCTCGAAAATTGATGTGTATTCGAGTCATAGGAGCTGCTGGTAATCAGCGATATGCTCGTATTGGTGATGTTATTGTTGCTGTAATCAAAGACGCATTGCCCCAAATGCCTCTAGAAAGATCCGAAGTAATTCGAGCTGTAATTGTACGTACATGTAAAGAATTCAAATGCGAAGACGGTATAATAATACGCTATGATGACAATGCAGCAGTTATCATTGATCAAAAAGGAAATCCAAAAGGAACTCGAGTTTTTGGTGCAATTGCCGAGGAATTGAGAGAATTGAATTTTACTAAAATAGTTTCATTAGCTCCTGAAGTATTATAAATACTAGTAAACAAGATATAGATCAAAGAAAAAATTAGTAGATTGTGTCTCACGTATATGCTTTAAAATCCAAAATTTAAAGAAAAGGAAAAACATGTTGATTATAGAAAAATTAGGAGGAACCTAGAATTAGAGTCTTATGGGCAAAGACACTATTGCTGATTTACTAACCTCTATAAGAAACGCAGACATGAATAAAAAAGGAACTGTTCGAGTAGTATCTACAAATATTACCGAAAACATTGTAAAAATACTTCTACGAGAGGGTTTTATTGAAAGTGTTCGGAAACATCAGGAAAGTAACAGATATTTCTTGGTTTCAACTTTACGATATCAAAAGAGAAAGACTAGAAAGGGAATATATAGAACTAGAACCTTTTTAAAGCGTATCAGCCGACCCGGCTTACGAATTTATGCCAACTATCAAGGAATTCCTAAGGTTTTGGGCGGAATGGGAATTGCTATTCTTTCTACCTCTCGAGGTATAATGACAGATCGAGAGGCTCGACTAAACAGAATTGGGGGAGAAGTCTTATGTTATATATGGTAATGGGCCTACCTATAGTACCCGAATTCTATCTCAAACGTCCTATTTTGAAAATAAAAATCGAAAAATAGGAGAAAAAATATGACAGAAAAAAAAAAAAAGGAGAGAAAAAAAAACCCGAGAGAAGCAAAAGTTATTTTCGAAGGTTTAGTTACGGAAGCCCTACCCAACGGAATGTTCCGCGTTCGCCTAGAGAATGATACCATCATCCTGGGCTATATTTCAGGAAAGATACGGTCTAGTTCTATACGAATACTGATGGGGGATAGGGTAAAAATTGAAGTAAGTCGTTATGATTCAAGCAAGGGACGTATAATTTATAGACTTCCCCATAAGGATTCGAAGCGTACCGACGACTCGACGGATACTGAGGATTTGAAGGATATCAAAGATTCAAAGGATTAGGTTTTTATAAACTAATAAATTCCAAGTTTCAAAATTTAAGTGAAGAGACTTATTTTTTTCCAAAGAGTAGATTTATAGTTTAAGAAAAAAATACCTAAATATGAAAATAAGAGCTTCCGTTCGAAAAATTTGTACAAAATGTCGACTGATTCGTAGGCGTGGGCGAATTAGAGTCATTTGTTCCAATCCGAAGCATAAACAAAGACAGGGGTAATCTTTCGAAAAAAGGAGCTTTCCTCTTTAAAAACTAAAAAAAAGTACCCACGGAAATGTCCTAATTTCAAATAAAAAATGGAAAGTAAAGGATATATTTTACCCTGAAACGGATATCTTTGTATCTTTTTTTCTTTTTGTTATTTCTAACTCATTATTTATGAGATAATAAAATATGACAAAAGCTATACCAAAAATAGGTTCACGTAAGAAAGTGCGTATTGGTTTGCGTAGGAATGCCCGTTTTAGTTTACGGAAGAGTGCACGTAGAATAACAAAAGGGGTTATTCATGTTCAAGCCAGTTTCAACAATACCATTATAACTGTTACAGACCCCCAAGGTCGGGTCGTTTTCTGGTCCTCCGCAGGTACTTGTGGATTCAAAAGCTCAAGAAAAGCATCACCTTATGCGGGTCAAAGAACAGCAGTAGATGCTATTCGTACAGTGGGTTTGCAACGAGCAGAAGTTATGGTAAAAGGTGCTGGTAGCGGAAGAGATGCCGCATTACGAGCCATTGCTAAAAGCGGTGTACGGTTAAGTTGTATACGCGATGTAACACCTATGCCGCATAATGGATGTCGACCTCCTAAAAAAAGACGTCTGTAAAATAATTAAATCGCTTTCAAGAGAAATAAACGATTCAATGATTAAATAATAATACTAGTCTATTATGGTTCGAGAGGAGGTAACAGGATCCACCCAAACACTACAGTGGAAGTGTGTTGAATCAAGAGTAGATAGTAAGCGTCTTTATTATGGTCGTTTCATTCTGTCCCCGCTTAGAAAAGGTCAAGCAGATACTGTTGGTATTGCCTTGCGAAGAGCTTTACTTGGAGAAATAGAAGGAACTTGTATCACACGCGCAAAATTTGGGAACGTGCCACACGAATATTCTACAATAGTAGGTATTGAAGAATCCATACAAGAAATTTTACTAAATTTGAAAGAAATTGTATTGAGAAGTAATCTCTATGGAGTTAGAGACGCATCAATTTGCGTCAAAGGTCCTAGATACATAACTGCTCAAGATATCATCTTACCCCCTTCTGTAGAAATCGTTGATACCACACAACCTATAGCTAACTTGAGAGAGCCCATTGATTTCTGTATTGAGTTAGAGATCAAGAGAGATCGCGGATATCATACGGAACTCCGAAAGAACTCTCAGGATGGAAGTTATCCTATAGATGCTGTATCCATGCCTGTTCGAAATGTGAATTATAGTATTTTTTCTTGTGGGAATGGAAATGAAAAACATGAAATACTTTTTCTAGAAATATGGACGAATGGAAGTTTAACCCCTAAAGAAGCGCTTTATGAAGCTTCTCGTAATTTGATTGATTTATTTCTTCCTTTTCTACACGCAGAGGAAGAGGGCACTAGTTTCCAAGAAAATAAAAACAGGTTTACTGCACCCCTTTTATTAACCTTTCAAAAAGGATTAACTAACCTAAATCTAAAGAAAAACAAAAAAGGAATTCCATTGAATTGTATTTTTATTGATCAATTAGAATTGCCTTCTAGAACGTATAATTGTCTCAAAAGGGCCAATATACATACACTATTGGACCTTTTGAGTAAGACTGAAGAAGATCTTATGAGAATTGACAGTTTTCGTATGGAAGATGGAAAACTGATATGGGACATTCTAGAGAAACATCTCCCAATTGATTTACCTAAGAACAAGTTCTCGTTTTAAATCCATTGCAATTTTTTCCTCTTCTTCTTTTTTGAGTTAGAATAAAAAGAAAACTATTTTGCATCTTTGGGACAATCTATATTTTCGCGAAATGGATCATAATAAAATAGATTTTAGGTATCTAGGGAAGATTCACTTGGAAGTAACTATTTCCTAGATACCCATGTGGGGGACTTCACGGTTGAATTAATCAACCCGAAAAATCCCTAAAAAAGACCTAAAGTTAAGGATTTATCAATGGGTAATGTTGCTCCAATACCTAACCAAAGAGCTACTACAGTACCAATTAAAAAAACGGTCGTAGCTACCGGGCGACGAAATGGATTTTGGAATTTATTGACATTCTCTAGAAAGGGTACTGTCAATAAGCCCGTTGGCACAGAAACCATTAAGAGAACGCCCAATAACTTATTGGGTACTGTACGGAGTATTTGAAATACGGGAAAAAAGTACCACTCGGGTAATATTTCCAGAGGAGTTGCAAACGGATCCGCCGGTTCACCAATCATTGACGGCTCGAGAACCGCTAAACCTACATTACATGCAATAGTACCTAGAATTACTACTGGAAAAATGTATAAAAGATCGTTGGGCCACGCAGGTTCCCCGTAATAATTATGCCCCATCCCTTTAGCTAATTTTGCTCTTAATACAGGATCATTTAAGTCAGGTTTCTTTGTTATTGGGATAGGTGAATTCTTTAGGATCCATCCCCCAAAGGAACCGGACATGAGAATTTTTCATCATCCGGCTCAAGCAAGAGTGAAAGAAATAAGACCGTGGAGGATCTACAATAGAATAGGGGTATATAATAACTAAATGACTCAAGGTAAGAAAAGCTTTATCAGATTATCTTTTCCAAAATTGTGCCTATAACTACTCATTCATAGAAAATAATCCTATTCTTATGCGTAAATGCTCAATATCCAAGTGGGCTTACAAATTTGATCATGATCAATTGCTTTGTGGATTGTCTCTTGATTTGTTGGTGTTTATCCCCTCAATATCTCAAGTTTCTTACGTCCAAACAAAGTATTTACTTGTTACTAATAAAAAATAAAAAAGTTTAGCCTACGTTCTTCCTTAGATCCCTTCTTTTACTCCGATAGTATTGCGGATCGAAATCGATGCAAAGAAAATGAATGCATTTCCATACTATAATAAAAAGTAAGTGTAATAAATATATAATTGGATCCTATCACACGACTTATTCCATTTATACGCTATGGGATCTTACGGAGCCTGTTCATGGATGATATGTTTGGGGTATGATCATAGAAAATATTCTCCTCGAGTGAACCAGCCTATCCTTCCTAGATAGGGGACTTACGTGTTGATTGGATGCGGAGACACCTTTGGTCGTGAAGTCTAATGCGGCAGATCCAATTCTCTATCTGCGTGGCCAAATCAATAATTCAAGTCACACACTCCCATAATCCGCCCTTTTTTCTTTCGTAAAATTAACTTCAACTATTTGTTGTATCAAAATAATTCGGAGTTGAAGAGAAGTATCCAAATGACATGTCTTATTTTAGAATAACCCATGTTTGTAGCAATGAAATATCACAACCTACCCAATATGATATATGAGAATTAGAATTCTGTATGATATGTGTTCCCTATAAAGGGCCTGAAATACCTTGCTTACGTATCATTGGAAAGTGCATTAACATAAATACGGCGGTAAGCAGAGGCAGTACAAAGGTATGTAAACTATAAAAACGAGTCAAAGTGGATTGACCCACACTAGCACTTCCGCGTAATAACTCCACTAAAGGGGATCCTATTACCGGAATCGCTTCAGGTACACCTGTCACAATTTTGACTGCCCAATAACCGATTTGATCCCAAGGCAAAGAATAACCAGTTACACCAAAGGATGCAGTCAATACAGCCAAAACCACACCTGTGACCCAAGTTAATTCGCGGGGTTTTTTAAATCCACCTGTGAGATACACACGAAATACGTGCAGGATCATCATTAGAACCATCATACTTGCTGACCATCGATGAACTGATCGGATTAACCAACCAAAGTTGGCCTCCGTCATTATATATTGAACGGAGGAAAAAGCCTCTGTAACGGTTGGCCGGTAATAAAAAGTCATAGCAAAACCGGTAGCGACTTGTACTAGAAAACAAGTAAGTGTAATTCCCCCTAAACAATAAAATATGTTGACATGAGGAGGAACGTATTTACTAGTTATATCATCCGCAATTGCCTGAATCTCAAGACGTTCCTCAAACCAATCATATACTTTATTGAGATAGGTAACTAGCCCGACTCCCCCTCCGAGAACCGTATATGAGAATTTCATCTCGTACGGCTCAAGCAGAAACACACAAATTTTCAATGGATATTAGAAAAAGGTTCAAAACTTCATCAGCCACGGGATTGGCGCGATTTGCCTTAAAGATATGAAATAAGAAAAATCCAGAATTTATTCTTTGTGATGATAATGCCAAAAAATCTCAAGTTGGCTCATCTGTCTTTCTTTCCCGTATGTTGATCATTAGGGGCCTCTTGACTTTTCTCTTCTCTATTTTATTTTCCTAGTAAAATAAAAAAAATAGTGGTTTTCTGATAGAAATTATCTTGTTGCGATCCTATGAATCAGTTCAATTAAAACCTTAGATTCATACTAGAGCCACGATGATTGAGTCTCAAGCTAAACAAAAGGCAAGGGTTCTTCGAATAAGAATCGCTTGATGATCATTTATTGAATCGGTGTAATGACTCGACAAAATCGAGAGAAAAAAGTAGTCTTTTGGGCAAACAAAATTGGAAGGAAGAAAATTTCTTTTTTTATTTTCTTTTTTTTTTTATTAAGAAGAATTACTTGAATTTTGTTTTTCAATCTGGTTGCGAGGTCTAAATAGTGAATATGAATCATAGTTCCTTTTTTTTTCTTGATCCACTCTATGTATTTCGTGTTCCAGATACTAGAATAAATAATATCCGACGAATTAGAATCATCTTGATAGAGATAACAGGCCCTTTCTATTTATTATCAATAGGATCAATTCTAACAAGTCACACACTCATATTCCAGAGATACCAAAACAAAAAAATCCACGGTCGAACTACCAGAATGTCTAGAAATGTGGAGCTTAAAGTAGAAAGGTCTTTTTTGGATGGAAAAACTATGAAGTCATAGTTTTAGTTAGTAGAAACCTAATTCATTAAAATTCCATCCAGTAAAACAGAAGAATTATAAATTTCTAAAATGATAGATAAGAATATCGCAAATAAAGCCATTGCGACCCCCATAAAAGGAGTAGTCCCCCAACCCGGAGCGACTTTCCCATACTCCGAATTCAAGGGTTTCAATAAACTACCTGCGCCAGTTCGTTTTGGCCTAGGTCTAGAACTATCTTCAACGGTTTGTGTAGCCATAAATTCTATTTAATCATTGGTGTTGACTTTGTATACTATTCCGTTGTAGTTGTAAATACACGATCTTTTCATAGATCCATTGTAATCTTGAAATTCTATAAAAATGGAAACAGCAACTTTAGTCGCCATCTCCATATCTGGTTTACTTGTAAGCTTTACTGGGTATGCCTTATATACCGCGTTTGGGCAACCCTCTCAACAATTAAGAGATCCATTCGAAGAACATGGGGACTAATTGAAGTAAGAAGTCTCCCCATCTGGGAGACTTCTTACTTCAATTAAATTATTTCATTTTTTAGTCGGAACCTTAGGCGGTTCTCGGAAGAAGATAGCGAAAAAAATTATCCCTAAAGTTGAAACTAAAAGGAACGTATAAACCAATGCTTCCATAGATTCGATCGTGGTTTATTTACAATTATAACTTCCACACCTATTCACTTGTCATTTGGGATCATTTCCCATATAAAAAAAGAGTCAAAGAAAGGACAGGGGATTTTCCCATGTCAAATCAAAAAAGAGAGGTGAAAGATACCATAGCAATGTGGTATCAGACTGTCTGCCTCTTTGTAGTTGGATCTCCAACTTTTTGGAATGTTCCAAATTCCACTTGAGCATCCAAATCTGGATCAATACCAGCAAAAACGTCTCGGAACAAGGTTCGAGCGCCATGCCAAATGTGTCCGAAAAAGAAGAGCAAAGCAAAGGTCGCATGACCAAAAGTGAACCAACCCCGTGGACTGCTGCGAAAAACACCATCTGATTTCAAAGTAGCTCGATCTAATTCAAAAATTTCCCCTAATTGGGCACGCCTCGCATATTTTTTTACAGTAGCAGGATCAGAATAACTTACTCCATTAAGTTCGCCACCATAGAACTCCACCGTTACGCCTACTTGTTCAACGCTATATTTGGATTCTGCTCTTCTAAAAGGAACGTCCGCTCTCACAATTCCCTCTTCATCTACCAAAACTACCGGAAATGTTTCAAAAAAAGTAGGCATACGACGTACAAAAAGCTCGCGTCCTTCTTTATCTCTAAAGACGGGATGTCCTAACCATCCAACAGCTATTCCATCCCCATTGTCCATTGAGCCCGCTCTGAATAACCCCCCCTTTGCCGGATTATTACCAATATAATCATAAAAGGCTAATTTTTCGGGAATTTTAGACCAAGCTTCTGATAAACTAAGATTTTCGGCTAACCCATCGCTAACTCTTCGATATATTTCTTGCTGAAAATATCCCTGATCCCACTGATAACGAGTAGGCCCAAATAATTCGATTGGGGTAGTTGCTGATCCATACCACATAGTTCCGGCAACTACGAAAGCTGCAAAAAAAACAGCAGCGATACTACTGGAAAGTACAGTTTCAATATTGCCCATACGTAATCCTTTGTATAGACGTTGAGGCGGACGGACACTAAGATGAAATAAGCCCGCTAATATGCCCAATGTACCCGCAGCAATATGATGCGAAGCTATTCCTCCTGGAACGAAAGGGTCAAAACCTTCTGCACCCCACGCAGGGTTTACAGCTTGTACTTTTCCAGTTAGTCCATAAGGATCAGACACCCATATCCCAGGACCATACAAACCCGTTACATGAAATGCACCAAAGCCAAAACAAGCCACCCCTGCAAGAAATAAATGAATTCCAAAGATCTTGGGCAAATCCAAAGAGGGTTTTCCTGTCCGCTCATCACAGAATATTTCTAGGTCCCAATATACCCAATGCCAGATAGCTGCCAAGAAACACAAGCCAGAAAACACAATATGCGCACCTGCCACACCTTCATAACTCCAAATACCCGGATTCGTTACAGTTCCCCCTGAAATACTCCAACCACCCCACGAATTGGTTATTCCTAAACGAGTCATGAAGGGGATGACGAACATACCTTGTCTCCACATTGGATCCAGAACAGGATCAGAGGGATCGAAAACCGCTAATTCATATAAAGCCATCGAACCAGCCCAACCAGAAACTAGAGCTGTGTGCATTATATGCACCGAAAGCAATCGACCCGGATCATTCAATACGACAGTATGAACACGATACCAAGGCAAACCCATGGAAATACCCCTTTAGCAAAGAAAAATAGACACGATGTCGCTTTATTTTATCGCATTGGAAAAGACTATCCATATCCTATGTACCTAACCCTTCTGGGGGATTCTGTGTCAGAAAGCGTGAATATTTATTTCATTCCATTAAAAGAAGCCATTCTGTTCGTAAGAAGAAAGAGAAGCAGATCTATTCTATACTCGATAAGTGGCAATATGCAATGGGTAGCTTGGGCTATTTAGAAAAACGAAGAATAGATTCCTAATTCCTCTTTCTTTGTTTATCATTCGAATCGCCGATTCCTTTTTCTTTATTCAATCTGTCTTACCTTCCTTATATGTATAATCTTTCAATCTATGTATTAATAGAATCTATAGTATTCTTATAGAATAAGAAAAAAAATGAAGATAATAAACTGCGGATTCTTTCTCTTTCATTCTTACGTTTCCATATTAAAGTGTAGTTTTCTTACTTAAATTTAATAATATTAATCTAATATGCCCATTGGTGTTCCAAAAGTACCTTACCGGATTCCCGGAGATGAAGAAGCGACTTGGGTTGACTTATACAATGTTATGTATCGAGAAAGGACACTTTTTTTAGGTCAAGAGATTCGTTGCGAGATCACGAATCATATTACAGGTCTCATGGTATATCTCAGTATAGAAGATGGAATTAGCGATATTTTTTTGTTTATAAACTCCCCCGGCGGGTGGCTAATCTCAGGAATGGCGATTTTTGATACGATGCAAACGGTGACACCAGATATATATACAATATGCCTCGGAATAGCTGCCTCCATGGCCTCTTTCATTCTGCTTGGAGGAGAGCCCACCAAGCGTATAGCATTCCCTCACGCTAGGATTATGCTTCACCAACCCGCTAGTGCTTATTATCGTGCAAGGACACCAGAATTTTTACTAGAAGTTGAAGAGTTACACAAAGTTAGGGAAATGATCACAAGGGTTTATGCACTAAGAACAGGCAAGCCTTTTTGGGTTGTATCGGAAGACATGGAAAGGGATGTTTTTATGTCAGCAGACGAAGCCAAAGCTTATGGACTTGTCGATATTGTAGGGGATGAAATGATTGATGAGCACTGCGATACTGATCCAGTATGGTTTCCAGAAATGTTTAAGGATTGGTAATGGCTGGATTTCTTGTAAATTTATTTTAAATCTAAATTCGGGTTTTATGTGATTTTATAGAAAATAGAAATACTTCATGATGATGAATCATCAGGTTAAGATCGATCTAAACCAATCCTTTTTTTTCTATATACATACGATATGCCAACGGTTAAACAACTTATTAGAAATGCAAGACAGCCAATACGAAATGCTAGAAAAACGCCCGCGCTTAAAGGATGTCCTCAGCGTCGAGGAACATGTGCTAGGGTGTATGTGCGACTCGTTCAGATCATGAGTTCAAACAACGAAGACAATTTTTGAAGTATCCATGATCGGTACCAATGAATAGGGTAGAGAAGTTCTATCCTAGATTTCTATGGTATATGGAATTTATGGTTTCCTTTGGTGCAAATCCAATCATCTAGATTGGATTTGGAAAAAGCAATTCCCCCATTGGTAGCAAATGGTTATCCATTAAGCGGAGGAAATAGTAATAAAAAGAAAAAGGATTATGCTCCTTTATCTTAAAAGAACGGACTAAAGGGTCAGCTACTTAGCCAACTTTCATAATTAAATACCGTCACTGTATGAATAACTCTTATTGTGAAAAGAGCTATTTACTCTATAATGGATAGGTAGAGCCAAAGAATGTGAACTATACAAGTTCACAATACCTTTTGATGAAAGAAAGGGCTCCGGTGTATAGAGAGGGCCTCACCGTTTTTAAAAAAGGGAACCATAGAAACGATGGAACCCACAGTTTTTTTAGTATCGTTAGAATTTGTTATTTCTATGCGAAATAACTGAAGAGAATAGAATATAAAATCGTGGTTGGGAAGGTTATAGTAGCAAAAGCCATTGGAATTTAGATTTTATATATCGGAATAATCCGTTTTGTTATTAATGGGAAAAAGGGCGGTTAAAAAAAGAGAAACCATTAGTTATTCATTAAGATTAATTTGATTCAATGACCAGAGTTCCGCGAGGATATGTAGCTCGGAGACGACGAACAAAAATGCGTTCATTTGCCTCAAACTTTAGAGGGGCTCATTTAAGACTTAATCGAATGATTACTCAACAAGTAAGAAGAGCTTTTGTTTCTTCTCATCGAGATAGAGGCAGGCAAAAGAGAGATTTTCGCCGTTTGTGGATTACTCGGATAAACGCAGCAACACGGATATATAAAGTATTCGATAGTTATAGTAAATTAATACACAATCTGTACAAGAAAGAATTGATTCTTAATCGTAAAATACTTGCACAAGTAGCTGTATCAAATCCAAATAATCTTTACACGATTTCCAATAAAATAAAGACTATCAATTAAAAGGATATAAAGTAATATACAAGAATAATTAAAACCGAATTCCCGGAGAGGGAACTCCGGGAAGATACAATAAATTAAGATTAAGTGGTAGGAATCAACGAGCATGTTGCAATAAATAAAAAAACTATTTCTTTTTCCCTTTTTTCTTTCTTATATTATAACAAACAAAAGCAAAAGAATCAAAACTGGGTTACTTTCTTTATATATGAGTCTGACCCTTTCGAATAAAATATCAACAATCGGAACTTAAGTTTCGATTGTTGTTTCTTAAATTCTGGTTGGAGTTTCTTAAGTTTCGATTGGAATTGAACTTTTGTGTTAATTGAGGAATATGTCTATTTTTTCTGTGTCTAGAACCCGTAATTATTGAAATTGGCTGGGCTTGAAATTGCTTCTCATTCTCATAGTTACGAAATGGTAAGAAAGATAAAATACGAGCCTGTTTTATAGCAAGAGTAATTAATCGTTGTTGTTTCAAGGTTAATCTATTTATTCGTCTGGATAATATTTTTCCTTGTTCACTAATAAATCGATTAATTAAACTCATGTTTCTATAATCAATTCGATCCCCCGGGCCAATTCGAGAACGCCTACGAAAAGGTTGTTTGGATTTACGAAAAGGTTGTTTGAATTTACGAAAAGTTTGCTTGGATTTTTGAAAAGTTTGTTTTGATTTATGAAAAGGTTGCTTAGATTTACGAAAAGGTTGTTTAGATATATACATGCTTTATTCCTTATTTAATAATTGAAAAAAAAAAATGGATTTCTTTATTTTAGTAATTTTGGATCCAGAAGAAGTAGTCTTTCTTTATATTCTTTGATTCATATACTATATATAATATAAAAATAAAAAAATATAATATAAAAATAAAAAAAACCTCTATACATATGAAATAATATCTACCTAAAATCAGATGAGTTGATTTGTATTTTGTATTCTATCTATGTTCTATATATTAAATAAAAAGTTCTTACTCTTTCTGTTCTTTGGAAAAATCGAACACACGATGCTCCTATTTCTTTATTTCGTTATGAGTCGTATGCTTGCGACAATAACGACAAAATTTTCTTAATTCTAATTGTCCGGGTGTATTCTGACGATTTTTTTGAGTACTATATCTCGAAATCCCCATCGATTGCTTATCGGCACCCTTTCGAACACAACTGATACATTCCAAAATAACTCTGATTCTAACATCTTTGCCCTTGGCCATGAACCTCCTTTCCCTTTTGGATCGACTTAACTTAATTCTTATACCTATTCTTTTATTCTTCTATTTAGTAGGATCCGAAGAAGAAGAATAAAATCCATAGAAGTTCTTAACTAAAAATGTGATTTCTAAAGATTTTGTTGTAATTCTTCGAATTCTCTAACGAATGCAATCCAATAGAATAAAAAATTTAAAAGATTCGTAAATGTAAATTAAGTAATAAAAAATAGAGAGATAATTAAAGAATACAATCTTTGTCAAATTAGCAAGGATTTTGCTTCGAAATCCTTTCATTCATTTAAATAGTAAGCCCCGTCCTCTTTCTATGCTCTGATTTGTGAGGCCTGACTTAGCTTGGATACCGCTTTTAATTAAATTTCTGTTTTCCAAAATGAGATTTACCTAATTTTTCATTACTCTGAGGTTCAACCCAATCCATCTTTTCTTTCTTTTTACTTCGTATACTAAAAAAGGATTGAAAAAGGGATAATTTTCGTCATGTCAGGAAAAATTAATTCTATCTCTGGCATAGGAATAACTAGAATTAAAAAAAAGGGAACGACAAAGCATCCGGGAATAAACGATTAATTTCTATCAATAAACCTGCTAAAGCTCCAAACCATAGAGTACTTAGCACGGGTGCTACAGAAAGATATGTTTTTATATCCCGCATTGAAAATCCTCCTTTCTTATTGGAATACATATATGATCAGATACCCTTGCCCACGATCGTTTGTATTTCTTTTGTTTAGGCGAAATTCCTAACTAAAAAAACAAAAGAAATATTCTATACATATAGAATGAACCAGATAGACGAGATTTTCCTATCCCTAAAAAAGAAAAAGACGACGCCTTCTTCCTATACATTACTAAGGAATAGTAATCCTTCTTTTATAGGGGAAATTAGACTGGATTTTAGATGTATACCCTTCCTTGATTATATGAGACCAAAAACAAGAAATGACAAGAAAGTTCTATATAGATAGGGAAATAGAAGAAAAATAGATAGGGAAATAGAAGAAAATTACGATGTGGAAAACAAGAAAGGAATTGTGTACAATGGCATTGTACAACAATTTGGAAAAGGGATGTAGCGCAGCTTGGTAGCGCGTTTGTTTTGGGTACAAAATGTCACAGGTTCAAATCCTGTCATCCCTACCTATTACTTCTCTCTTCTTTATGAGCAGTAGCAGGGAGAAAGTGGGTATAACTTCAATTTGTGGATACTATACGTACGTGAGACACGTTAGGAGTAGAAAAGGATTTTCTTTTTGAAAGCGCTCTTAGTTCAGTTTGGTAGAACGCGGGTCTCCAAAACCCGATGTCGTAGGTTCAAATCCTACAGAGCGTGATTCCCTCTATCTTACTTATGTCGAAACAGAGTAAAATAACTTAAAAAAAAGTAGAATTTCAACTCCAATTTGACCCCCTCTCTGGTCTGGAGGAGGTCAACCAAAAAAGAAATATTACTCAATCAAAGATCCAACTGATCCCCACGCCTGTATTGCAAATACGCAGTCACGAATAATCCCGCTAAAGTAATAGGAATTAGGCCTAAGACGATTCCAAATAGAAAAACTTCAATCATTTCAATTTGTTCGAGGGGATAAAAAAAAGAGGTACGATCTATCTCTAAATAATAGTCTAAATTATCCACGAATCTCAATGACCAAAAAAAGAATTGGTAATTAGTGTGGAAAAGAGTCTAGAATACGAGAAATACAAAAGAAAGATTTTTCTTTTCTGACTTATTCATTCAATTCATTTCAAATAAGACGTATCTTGTTCAAACCAATAAATAGAGCTGGGGTTATAGTTAAAGCAGCCAGTAGAAAACCGAAATAACTAGTTATAGTAAGCATGAAGGGGTTAAATTCCATTTATTTTTTTACTACACTACATATGTTGCTAAAGCACTTACCTAAGTTATGGAAAATTCATAATTCATCGGTTATTTTAGATAATACTAAAAAACAAGATAGAGTGAGATACAAAAGTGTAAAAGAAAATAGATTCATCGGATGGGACATGAGTTCCTAATTCCGAATCAAGAGATTTGTTGTGGAATCTGTCAGTTAAGTAAAGCAATAATATTAAGAACTAGATCGTCTAACCCCATTGAAAAATGAAATTGGATTTTCGGGGGAATTTTGGAATAAAAGATAAATAAAGAATGGAATTTGAAAAAAGTTCTTTCTATTTCCGATTATTTATTTTTCAATAAATAGGATTAAATCCTTTTTTTGGAAAAAACAGTCGAATATTCCCTTTTCCTTCTTATTTTAACTCATTGTATTCCATTTGGAATAAGAGGAGAAGAAAAGTATTCCACGACCCCCGAAGGGTCGCCCTGAAAAAGGGGAAAGCTCTTTCTTTAATTTACTTTATTTTCATTTTTTTTTTTATTCGTTTTTCGAACCCCAACCAAAGTTGATTCGAAAACGAGTTACTTCTTAATTTCGTAAAAGGAAAGTTGGATTCGAATAAAACTTTTAACTAAAAAGGGATAGGTTTCGGATATACTTATCCTTGTATTGCGTCAATATGAGAATTTCCTTCCTAAATTCTTTATCCAAACCTATTGATCATTAACTCAGGTTTTCCCAAGATCTTGGTCGCTATTCCAAATTAAATTATTTTATTATTCCGAAGACAGTTAAAATAAGTAGGACCCAAAAAAAAGGGGGTTTCTATTGATGCCTTGAATAACACGTAGTTTCCCTATAGACAAGGAACAAAAGAACAAAGAAGAGAAAATAAGGAATTCTATTTCAGGACCAAGCAAAACTTGATTGCTGTGCCATAGGAAGGATAGCTATACTAATTTGGTATACTCAAAATACACCTTTGGTACAAAATTGACAATCTCACAAGGATGCAATATCAGTAATTTTCTATTTACTGGTTGATCCCATCTTTTACGGAATCAATTCCTTTTTTGAATGTACAAAAATTTGGGGAGCTCAGCATGTCTGGAAGCACGGGAGAACGTTCTTTTGCTGATATTATTACCAGTATTCGA